AAATGAAGAGAAAGAGTCAATTTTTTCTCTATCCATGTTTTTCTCATTCGTTCTGATTTTTCTAACGATCTAGATTAATGATACTTAATCTTAATTAAGTATCATAAAAATAAAAATAGTTCTTTTTCTCATTGAGAAATTGATTATCTATTTTTTTGGCAATAAAATAACCACTCGTTACTAGTAATCCGTGTCGCTCTCACTATATTCCATATCCATGTGGATATTCAGTATATCATTCGTGTTTCTGTTACAACACAACGAATAGAATGTTCTTATCAAACTAGTAAGAATATGTATGCCATACACCTTGCTGGGATTGTAGTTCAATCGGTCAGAGCACCGCCCTGTCAAGGCGGAAGCTACGGGTTCGAGCCCCGTCAGTCCCGAACTAGGATCCGATAAATTTATCAATTCATCTCCCCATTTTCTGTGAAAGGGGGGACAGGTAGCAAGATCTAATCCCCAGCGGGGATCCTTATTTCTTTTGTTTTTCGTTTCGCATTTATCATCAGACAAGTACGGGAATTTCAATTTCTTTCACTAATACCGATTGATAAGGGGAGACATATGTAAGTTGGTACAATCGGTGGCATTACTATATTCAGTATTTTAATAGATACCATACTCGTCTGACTTTCTTTTTCAATTGTTCTTGAACAATGAAATGGAATAGAGTTCCCCTATTTTTACCGGGAGTACATACACAAATTGTATTCGTTTATTGTACGATACACAATGAACTTAACATAATTACCTCGACTTTGTTTGTGTATCCTCAATGACTAATTGGAAACAATCTATCTATTCTCATGCAAATTGCACACTGAATTTTTGATGTATGCGTTCTAGTCTCAATCCAAGAAAGAAGAAGAGATACTATACTAATAAAATAAAAGACCAAGCAACGCCCCTTTTTAGTAAATTTGTTGGAATATTAGATCCTTTCTACTTAACACCCGTCCTTTTTTCCATCTCACTTCTACTGTTTGGATCTGTGTGACCCATAGAATACCGGTCATATAATATCTCATAATTGTATGTATAAGTATAAGGAAAGAGAGTTGTATAAGGAAGACAAAGACAGTAGGTTATGGAAAAGAAAAAAGTGGAAAAAGGGATGAAAAATTCAATGGAATTCCTGATCCAATAAAGAATCCCATTTCGGATTTAGTATGGATAAAATAAAAGATTTTCTTATGTTATACTATTCAATTCTCGACGATGAATCGATTTGATAGATCAGATATTGTTATTCATAATATTGATCCGATTCAGTATCATCAGAATTCAATTCATCCCATTGAATTGACAGGAGTAAAATTTCTTATCTCTATGGGATTAGATCCCGAGTTATTGCGAAGTAAAAAAAACAATGAGATTATGGAAGTCAATATTCTCGCATTTATTGCTACTGCACTGTTCATTCTAGTTCCTACTGCTTTTTTACTTATCATCTACGTAAAAACAGTCAGTCAAAATGATTAATTTAACTGAAACTTGGTTGGATTATTAGTTCTTATCAATGATTGAAGAAATAAAAGAAAGGGATTAAAACTCCAAGTTTTAAATGAAACGATTTGGCTGGAATCATAAGTATCTGAGATAGTGTGGTAGAAAGAACTATATTATATATAGTTCTTTCTACCACACTAGATAGTATTGTATATTTTTATCATATAAATTTATTATCATATAAATAGTATGATCATATAAATTTTATCATATAAAGTTGTATACAGATATGGTTTTATATAGATATAGATCAATTTACAATATGTACATGTATTAGATGTACATCTAATACATATACATCGAAATAGCAGTCTAATTCTATTTCTTTTTTTTCGCTACATCTACTTGTATGGGTTTCGATCAATCCAAAATAATCCAAGGCCAACTCTTCTAATTCCTAGGCTTCTTATAACTTATAACTTAATATATAGATTTATATTAATAATTAGATTTATATATAATATATATTTATTTATATATAATAAACTAAATATATATATATATATAAGTTAAGTCCCGAGATCTATCGAAAGAATTAATGGAGGAAAAATAGTATGGGTATGGGCATATATTAACCATATAAAAAAAAAAAAAGAAAAATAAAAGAAAACGAAACCAAGGAATCTTTTTTTTTTTTAGTTTCGCAAAACGATCAATTAAACGATTGATACAATTCGATCACTCAATCGATTATTCAATTAGTAGTACCCCTAGAGTCCACTTCTTCCCCATACTACGAGTGAGAGGGAAAATGTAAAGACTACCATTAAAGCAGCCCAAGTGAGACTTACTATATCCATGTGAATTATGTCTCCTATCTCTATGAAGGAATTATTTCATTATTGATTATTGATCAATAATCATAGTGGAATCAATGGTGCAGAGTCAAAAGAAAATAGTATTCTGACTTAAGGCTATTGATGAACTAATCCAATGAATCCACTCGTAACAAGTTCCTATATTAGAAAATTTCTGGTAGAATCGGGAAGCATTAAGCACAAATACGATACACACACCTTTTATTTGGAAATAGCAAAGGAATGCTCCTAATGGAGCATGTAGAAATAGTAAGACCTATTGTTTGTTACCTTTCTTTCATAAGCAAAAGACGTCAAAATATACCATCAAGATAGATAACCATCTATCAGATACCTCTATTTTATTTGATCTAAGGCTTACGTCTTTCTTTCTGTGAAAGAATGGAATGGTAAGACACCACCACCATTATTACATACATTCTTTTTTTTGTAATCCCCTACACGGGCAAAGAATTTTTTTTTTTTCAACTTTTCTTTTTACTCTATAAATAAGAGCCGCCCAACCATGTTGATTGAATGTTTGAGTACTCAAAGCCTCTCGTGAGTCTGGATACAAAGTATCTTCAGTCCTTTCCACAACTTCTAAATTGATTTCCCATCCATCAGCCTATTCTATTCAATCTAATTCCAGACAGAGTCAGTAGACACTATTTTAGTATTTAGTATAGGTAGTGTAAGATAATTAGGAAGTCTTGATAGTCTTCCGTATAATCTCTTCTTCAATCCTAGGAGCAAAAATGGAGTGTCCTTTAGGAACCTTTGGATACTAAGATTTCCGACCTCTTACTTTCGTAGTTCTGAATCCCAGAATTGACTCTCACTATTTATTTGATTTATTTGATTCAATTGATATCATAAATCAAATAAATGTCCGAATCAATCATTAATAAGTAAGGGTTACTTCATACCTATTGGTACCGGTTTGGACCGGTACCCAGAACCCAGATTTTGAGAAAAAAAAATTTACAGTTTTTTTATAGAATTATGGATTCTAAAAATCAAGTATCGACACGACAGACCTAGTCGTTTGCCTCTGCTTCTTGCGGGGCAAGAATTTGTCGAGTTAGATCAGCAGAATAAGAAATTTCAAGTCTTTTGTTGATCAGGCGACACCCGGATTTGAACTGGGGATAAAGGATTTGCAGTCCCCCGCCTTACCACTTGGCCATGCCGCCAAATCTGATCCAAAATGGACAATATTTTTATCCATCCATATTCTATTACTAATTTTTTTATCTTGAATCCCATTGTACTTATCCCTTTTCAAAAATGAATCCCTATTTTTTATTGGATCCAGTTTAGATTATTCTCTTCGATTGATTGTATCTCAAAAGACACACTGCTTAAAAACTTCCCTTCTCCTTCTATTGAAAAGAGAAAAAATAGATTTCCGGTCACAGACCGAAAAATTCAGGGAAAATTGGAACCATTAACCATTTTAACTTTAGAATTAGTGAACGGTTCTTAAATTTGTATCTCAAATTGTGTTTCTTTAATGGTATAACAAAATCAAATTGATTTACGACTAATCAGTATCAATTATTTTCAATAATCAATCCTTTTCAATTTCAATTATAACAAAATATATGTGTATATGTAAACCCCAGAACAGAAATTGTTACACAGATACCGAATTGGGTCTTTCTCTTATGTACATATCCCTATAGAGAATTATCGTGCTTCAATTTTTCATTGAATATTTTGAATAGAAAATAGGAATTATGATATAGTGCGACCTGACTTCTGTTGCCACAAGTAAAATTACGATAAAAGATGCGATATGCGGATAGGTATATCGGCATGTACTTAATAAATACTACTCCTATTACTATTACGCAATTCAATCGTATTCTATCTATAAATTCTACTACCAAAAAGAATCCACGAATTCTTTTTTGAACATTAAAGTGTGCTAAAAAAAGGAAATTCTATACTGCTCCTGATTATTCTGTCTTTATCTCATTCATAAAGAGCAGATTTAATCCTGAATCCATTTATTTTTTTGGTACCCAATCTGATCGTAATATCATAATAATAGGTAGAAATTGGATCAATTTTTATATTCTATACAAGACTCCATAAGTGGAAGTGATAGAATCTTTTTTCCAGGAATGTTTTATCAATTCATTTCCATTTGTACTTGTCGCAAATTCGAACTTGCGTCGAAAATGCTCTTCATTCCTCCGTCTCGTTTCCGTTCATACGTATGAAATACATTACATTACATATATGGAGTTGGCTGAAATTTCATGTGATTCAGTAAACAGAATATACATTCCATCATTGCTAGATCGATCCGTATGGTTCGATGAATAGTAAGTCAATAATGGGATTTTTTCGATAAACAGGAAACTTAAGATTAAGATGCTCCGGAATGGAAATGAGGGAATGTCCACAATACCTGGATTTAGTCAGATTCAATTTGAGGGATTTTGTAGATTCATTAATCAGGGCTTGACGGAAGAATTTCATAAATTTCCAAAAATTGAAGATCAAGAAATTGAATTTAAATTATTTGTGGAAACATATAAATTGGTAGAACCCTTGATAAAAGAAAGAGATGCTGTGTATGAATCACTCACATATTCTTCTGAATTATATGTACCCGCGGGACTAATTTGGAAAACCGGTAGAGATATGCAAGAACAAACCGTTTTTATTGGAAAC